AATCAGCGGCTTTATTCTTGGTACCAACAATTAAAAACTGTTTTCCCCTACTTGCTGCATCAAAAACTAAATCACAAGCTTCTGATAAAAAACGAGCAGTTTTAGTAAGATTTGTAATATGAATACCTTTACGCTTGGCAGAAATATAAGGTGCCATCCTAGGATTCCATTTCCTAGTACCATGACCAAAATGAACTCCCGCTTCCATCATCTCTTCCAAATTGATATTCCAATATCTTCTTGTCATTTCTCCCCCCCACTTCCGCTTTTTTTTGAAAAAAAAAAAGCGACGAGGTTGCCCTGAACTAAATAATTGTTCCGATGGAACATTTTATTCTACCGGAGATTGGCCGTGTCGATGTCGATACACGATCCAAACCAAACCCCTACCCTCTATTCGTTATTATCTTTATTTCGATTACCACATAAAATGACCATAAATAAAGAGTTTTTTTTGAATTCAAATTTAAAAAGTATGAATCCACTTTTAGGAATCATTAAATCCTCTAAATGATTGTTCTGATGTATCATGAAACTTCTTTGAAATAGAAGAATCAAATAATTCTCTGTTGTGGAACAAAATATCTCTGATTTCCCCCTCGAAAAAATTCTTCTTTTTGGTTTTCAAAGGAATGTTCTTATGTTGCCTTGAACGATGCACTAATCCTTTGAATCCGGTACCAACGGGTATCATCCCCCCTATAACAACGTTCTCTTTTAGGCCTTTCAACCAATCGATACGGCCCCGGAGAGCAGCTTTGGCTAAAACTCGAGCAGTTTCTTGAAAACTCGCTTCAGATATGAAACTTTGCGTATTCAAAGATGCCCTTGTTATTCCCAATAGGATGGCGCGGTAACAGATCGATTCTTCCAAAGCGCGCCCCGTTCGCGCCGCTCGCAACAATCCAATTAGTTCTCCAGGTAAAAAAACATTAGACATTCCATCCTCTGAAACCAACACCTTTGATGTTATTTGGCGTACAATAATTTCTATGTGCCTATTATGGATTTGCACCCCCTGGGATCGATAAACCTTTTGGATCTTATTAACCAAAGATATACGACTTTGCACTATAGTTAGCTCAGCCCCAATCAAGAATCCCCAAGGAATTCCAAGAATTTTTTTTATATGCTCGTTCCAATCCTCAATTCTTTTTTTTAGGTTCATCGATATTGAATCAATTGAACGCACTTCTAACACTTGTTCCACTTTTGGAAGACCCTGCGTTATATCACCGGATCTCGATTTTTCATATATAAATGTAACTAATGTATCTCCTTCGTAAAGGATTTCTCCATAATGACCATGAACAGTTGCTCCTGGAGTGGCCAAATAAGGCTTGGCGGATCTTATTACTACAGAGTCAACTTGAACAATCAAAACTTGACCCGATTTGAGATGGGGTCCGTTTTTGGCTATACATACATTTTCACAAATAAACTGTCCAAGACTAATTATTGTAGATCTTTCTTCAAAATAATTATGATAATAATTAGGATGACAAAAATACCAATTCAAATTGAATGAATTCAAAACGATGTTACTGCATGAATCGGGATTCAAAATTCTCCCATTTTCATCCATTAAATAATAGTTAATTACTTGAAAAGTCTGTTTTAAATTTTCAAGTTGCAAATATTTAGTTACCAAAATAGGATTATGAGTTATTAAATAGTAAAATGAATAAAAATTCAAAAATTGAAGGACTGTTCCTAAAGGGCCAATCAAATTCCTAATTTGAATTATAGGATCTCTTTTAATTGATTCTTTTATCACATTGTGATATTTTCCAGCGTTGAATGGACCCATTCGGAAACAATTAGATGATGACAAAATTATCAAAGATGGGCATTCCTTATTTTTATTTAACAACGTGCGAATAGTTCCTTGATTTTGGCTAAGTGATTGTTGAATTTTTGTCTTGGAATAAAAGGGATTGCTATTGGTGTAATCTGACACATTATCTGAATCTGAGATCAATCCTGAGCCTGAGGGATCATTCCTTTTTCTGAGATACGAAATAGGGAATTTCACTAAGTCAATTCTTAGGAAATCTCGAATCAGACCATTTGTACTTACTTCAACAAAGGAAGTATGAGCCTCTTCGATAGAAGAACTTTTTTTGTCTTGGTCCCAATTCAAAATTAAACAAGTCCGAACTAATTGAATACTTGTATCAGAAATTCCCCGAATTGGTTTGCCATTTCTGTAAACAATATAATTGACAACTCGAAGTTGTATATTATCCCTTTCTTGTAACAGATCCGGGGGGAAGAGTGTTGCTAAATTTATACCGTCCGATATTTCATATGTCACTACGGGTCGAACTAAAACAAAATACTTTTTCTTAGTAGGTGTGATCCGTTGGACATAGATCCAATTTTTCAATTTTTTGGATTCCTTAGAATTTGTTTTTCCTGTTCCTGGGGGTATCAAGATGCCACTGTGTCGGGATATCTTATCTGTCTCTCCAGGAAAATGGATATCTCCAGAAAAGAT